TGGTTCAATTCGATGTTATTTAAGAAGGAGTTCGAACACAGATGTAGGCTAAGTAAATCAATGGGCAGTCTTGGTCCTATTGAAAATGCCAGTGAAAGTAAAGATCCGACTAGAAATGATACGGATAAAAACATTCAGAGTTGGGGTGGTCATGACAATTACAGTAATGTTGATCTTTTTTTTGGCGTCAAGGACATTCGGAATTTTTTCTCTGATGATACTTTTTTAGTGAAAGATAGTAATGGGGACAGTTATTCTATATATTTTGATATTGAAAATCATATTTTTGAGATTGCCAATGATCATCCTTTTTGTAGTGAACTAAAAAGTTCTTTTTATCGGAATTCTAGTTATCTGAATAATGGATCTAAGAGTAAGAATCCCGACCACGATCGTTACATGGATGATACTCAGTATACTTGGAATAATCACATTAATAGTTGCATTGACAGTTATCTTCAGTCCCAAATCTGTATTGATAGTTACATTGTAAGTGGTAGTGACAATTCCAGTAACAATTACATTTCTAGTTCCATTTGTGGTAAAAGTGGAAATAGTAGTCAAAACGAGGATACCAGAACGAGTGATCAAACTATACCAGAAAGTTCTACTAATCTGGGTCAACAATACCAGCATTTGTGGGTTCAATGCGAAAATTGTTATGGATTAAATTATAAGAAATTTTTTAAATCAAAAATGCATCTTTGTGAACAATGTGGATATCATTTGAAAATGAGTAGTTCAGATAGAATCGAACTTTTGATCGATCCGGGCACTTGGGAGCCTATGGATGAAGACATGGTCTCTCTGGATCCCATTGAATTTCATTCGGAGGAGGAGCCTTATAAAAATCGTATCGATTCTTATCAAAGAAAGACAGGATTAACCGAGGCTGTTCAAACAGGCAGAGGGCAACTAAACGGTATTACCGTAGCAATTGGGGTTATGGATTTTCAGTTTATGGGGGGTAGTATGGGATCCGTAGTCGGGGAGAAAATTACTCGTTTGATTGAATACGCTACTAAAGAAGTTTTACCTCTTATTATAGTGTGTGCTTCCGGAGGGGCACGCATGCAAGAAGGAAGTTTGAGCTTGATGCAAATGGCTAAAATATCTTCTGCTTTATATGATTATCAATCAAATAAAAAGTTATTCTATGTACCAATTCTTACATCTCCTACTACCGGTGGGGTAACAGCTAGTTTTGGTATGTTGGGGGATATCATTATTGCCGAACCCAATGCCTACATTGCCTTTGCGGGTAAAAGAGTAATTGAACAAACATTGAATAAAACAGTACCCGAGGGTTCACAAGCGGCTGAGTATTTATTCCAGAAGGGCTTATTCGATCTAATTGTACCACGTAATCCTTTAAAAAGCGTTCTGAGTGAGTTATTTCAACTCCACACTTTCTTTCCTTTGAATCAAAATTAGAACATTAAGTTCAATTATTTTGAGCAAACAAGTAATTAGTTTATCGGAATCCAAGTCAAAATTAGACGAATGGGGTTTTCTTTGTTGACATAAGATCTAATTATATAAAGAATCAAAAGTCACAGAAAATCCGCCCCTTTTTCTATATTCCTGATTATTGATTAAGAAGCCTCTATTAACAAGAAAAAAGATGAAATTCTTATTTTCGTGAAATTAGGCAAATCAAAAAAATCTACTCTTCTCGTCATATATAATGAAAATCTAGAAAATATAGAATTTTTTATTTTTCTATATCTTACGATAATCCTATTTTGACTAAGAATCCCTGCTGGATGGGATTCTAACAAACCCTTCAATATATTCAATATTGAATATAAATAGAATCTAATTTTAAATAGAATCTAATTAATTTTTAAGAAACTTTTTGCTTAGTAAATGAAATTCGAAGACAAGAGCAAAAAATGAAGAAAATAATATCTCATCCATATCCTTTCAAATCTTTCATGTAGAAAGATAAAAAACTACATTATATACTCACTTAGATAGATACTTAGATTTATACTTAATAGATATTAAGTAATAATAATAATTCCAATTTAGAATTATCAAATTATAATAAGATATCTTTATATATAATAAGATATCTTTATATTATAAATAATAAATATAAAATATAAATAATAATAACTAAAATATAAATAATAATAACAGGTACAAATAGTAAATCGAGGTACCCATTCTATGACAACTCTTAACTTTCCCTCTGTTTTGGTGCCTTTAGTAGGCCTAGTATTTCCGGCAATCGCAATGGCTTCTTTATTTCTTCATGTTCAAAAAAACAAGATTGTTTAGAGCCGATGGCACAAAATCTCATCTATTTTTTTTTCAAAACTGACGTTTGTATCATAACACAGATATCCATTTAGCAAAATATGGTATAAGCGGCTTCCGCCGAAAAACTCTTATGTCTCCAGAAAATGCTATAGGGGTCAATGGATTCTAGCTATTTTCAAATAGACCCGAATCGACGGATAGCTGAACTGTAAAGCTGGTCTATCTATTTGGCTATCTTTAGTGAGATCATACGAAGGGTATGTTATTAGTTTAGATCTAACGAATTTAATGAATTACTCCTAAAGGGTCACATCAAACTAGTGCTAGTTGATGCGAGTTACTTCGGAAACAAAAGGACTAAAGTCAAATTCATTTGGGGTATTCTCTCAATTCCAAAAAAATCAACTGGATCAAGTATGAGTTGTCGATCAGAACATATATGGATAGAACCTATAACGGGGGCTCGAAAAACAAGTAATTTCTGCTGGGCTGTTATCCTTTTTTTAGGTTCATTAGGATTCTTGTTGGTTGGAACCTCGAGTTATCTTGGTAGAAATTTGATATCTTTATTTCCGTCTCAGGAAATCGTTTTTTTTCCACAAGGAATTGTGATGTCTTTCTATGGGATCGCGGGCCTTTTTATTAGCTCCTATTTGTGGTGCACAATTTCGTGGAATGTAGGTAGTGGTTATGATCGATTTGATAGAAAAGACGGAATAGTGTGTATCTTTCGTTGGGGATTTCCTGGAAAAAATCGTCGGGTCTTCCTCCGATTTCTTATAAAAGATATTCAGTCCGTCAGAATAGAAGTTAAAGAAGGTATTTATGCTCGTCGTGTCCTTTATATGGATATCAGAGGCCAGGGAGCCATTCCATTGACTCGTACTGATGAGAATTTTACTCCACGGGAAATGGAACAAAAAGCTGCTGAATTGGCCTATTTCTTGCGTGTACCAATTGAAGTATTTTAAGAAATGAGCCGAGAAATGAATGCTTTCTCAGCAGGAGGGTAAAAACGGAAGAATCCTCTTTTTTTATTTTTTATAACATAACTTAATTGAGGTTTCTTCAGAACATTCATTCGAGTCAAAGCAGATATATATGGAACAAGTAGAAAAAAAAGCTCTTTTGGGGATCTTTTATATGTATCGAAATATACACAACTCAATTCAATAAATCAATAAAAAAATAAGAAACAAATCGAAATATCTCATAATCAACTATTTAGAAATAAGGAAATTCCCCCCTTTTTAACTTGTTGGAATTGAGACTTTAGAGATCATATCTTATAATTTTTTCGAAGCTTCTTTTTATACTTTTTGTGCTCCTTAATGACCAAAAAATTGAATCTCTTATAATGATAACTAGTAAATTTCTGTCGTTTTTTGCCGCTCATTTTTCACAATATTCTTCAGAAATTTCCCTCCATTATTCTATCCCTGACTACTCATAGTAAGTTCAATTTTTTCGAAATATTAGAGATTTTGATATAATGATAGAAAAGGAGTTCTTTCGTCTCAAAATCTGAATAATATTCATATTCATTATTTCAATTTTTCCGGGCATTCATCGAAAGGAGATATGTGCTTCGAATTTGACCAATTGAGATATAGGGAAACAATATTTTTTGATTATTTATTCATTCCAATTTTTCGTCTATTTCTGTATTTTTTTCTAGATTCATAGGTTCGATAACTTGTAATAGAACTGATGCCTGCGAGAAATATTAGATTACATAGAGTCGACGAATGAGAGATGGGTTCATTAACAATTCAGAGATGAAAAAATGGAAAAAAAGAAAGCATTCACTCCTCTTTTATATCTTGCATCTATAGTATTTTTGCCCTGGTGGATTTCTCTCTCATTTCAAAAAAGTATGGAATCCTGGGTTACTTATTGGTGGAATACTAGGCAATCCGAACCTTTTTTGAATGATATTGAAGAAAAGAGTATTCTAGAAAAATTCATAGAATTAGAGGAACTCCTCTTCTTAGAGGAAATGATTAAGGAATACTCGGAGACACATCTACAAAACCTTCGTATAGGAATTCACAAAGAAACAATCCAATTAATCAAGATACACAACGAGGGTCGTATTCATACGATTTTGCACTTCTCGACAAATATAATCTGTTTCATTATTCTAAGTGGTTATTCTCTTTTGGGTAATAAAGAACTTGTTATTCTTAACTCTTGGGCTCAGGAATTCCTATATAACTTAAGTGACACAATAAAAGCTTTTTCTCTTCTTTTATTAACTGATTTATGTATCGGATTTCATTCGCCCCATGGTTGGGAACTGATGATTGGCTTTGTCTACAAGGATTTTGGATTTGTTCATAACGAGCAAATTATATCTGGCCTTGTTTCCACTTTTCCAGTCATTCTAGATACAATTTTCAAATATTGGATTTTCCGTTATTTAAATCGCGTATCTCCGTCACTTGTAGTGATTTATCATTCAATGAATGACTGAAAAATTATCTACCTAATCCAATTAGAATGTTTCTTACTTTGCAGTTGTACATAAGCAAAGCATTGAAAATCGTACTTACTCTTTATCTTTCTACCCATCCCGGAGATTCATCCTATCTATATATGAATCCAGTCAAATTATTCCAGTAAATAACAGAATCGTGGATAGGAAACTCCATTAGTGACCTACCCCAATTTATTGTAGAAATTTTCGGGATCAATGGTTGGACCATGCAAACTAGAAATACTTTTTCTTG